TAAAAATCGTATCGATTCTTATCAAAGAAAGACAGGATTAACCGAGGCTGTTCAAACAGGCATAGGGCAATTAAACGGTATTACCGTAGCAATTGGGGTTATGGATTTTCAGTTTATGGGGGGTAGTATGGGATCCGTAGTCGGTGAGAAAATTACCCGTTTGATTGAATACGCTACTAAAGAATTTCTACCTCTTATTATAGTGTGTGCTTCCGGAGGAGCACGCATGCAAGAAGGAAGTTTGAGCTTGATGCAAATGGCTAAAATATCTTCTGCTTTATATGATTATCAATCAAATAAAAAGTTATTCTATGTACCAATCCTTACATCTCCTACTACTGGTGGGGTGACAGCTAGTTTTGGTATGTTGGGGGATATTATTATTGCCGAACCCAATGCCTACATTGCCTTTGCGGGTAAAAGAGTAATTGAACAAACATTGAATAAAACAGTACCCGAAGGTTCACAAGCGGCTGAGTATTTATTCCAGAAGGGCTTATTCGATCTAATCGTACCACGTAATCCTTTAAAAAGCGTTCTGAGTGAGTTATTTGAACTCCACACTTTCTTTCCTTTGAATCAAAATTAGAACATTAAGTTCAATTATTTTGAGCAAACAAGTAATTAGTATATCGGAATCCAAGTCAAAATTAGACGAATGGGGTTCTTTGTTGACATAAGATCTAATTGTATCAAAGAAGCAAAAGTCACAGAAAATAGAAAATCCGCCCCTTTTTCTATATTCCTGATTATTGATCAAGGTCTCTATCAACAAGATAAAAGAGGAAATTCTTATTTTCGTGAATTAGGCAAATAAAAAAATATCTTCTTCTCGTCATATATAATTAAAATATAGAAAATATAGAATTTTTTATCTTTCTATTACGATAATCCTATTTTGACTAAGAATCCCTGCTGGATGGGATTCTAACAAACCCTTCAATATTCAATATAAATAGAATCTAAATAAATAGAATCTAATTCATTTTTAAGAGAGTTTTTGCTTAGTAAATGAAATTCGAAGACAAGAGCAAAAAAATGAAGAAAAAAATATCTCATCCATATCCTTTCAAATCTTTCATATAGAAAGATGAAAAACTACATTCTATAACTCACTTAGCTAGATACTTATATCTATATTTATTAATATTAGATTAGATAGATTAGATAATAAGTAATAATAATTCCAATTTAATAATAATTCCAATTTAGAATTTTCAAATTCTAATAAGATATCTTTATATCTTCTTTATATTATAAAATAAAATTTTATAAAATAATAAGATATTTTTATTTATTTAGAATTATCAATATCAAATTATAATAAGATATCTTTATACTTTATATATAATAAGATATCTTTATATTATAAAATATAAAATCTAAATAATAATAACAGGTACAAATAGTAAATCGAGGTACCCATTCTATGACAAATCTTACCTTTCCCTCTGTTTTGGTCCCTTTAGTAGGCCTAGTATTTCCGGCAATCGCAATAGCTTCTTTATTTCTTCATATTCAAAAAAACAAAATTGTTTAGAGGCGAGGGCACAAAATCTCATCTATTTTGTTTTTTCAAAACTAACGCTTGTATCATAACACGGATATCCATTTAGCAAAATTTTGTATATTTGGTATATTGGTATATTTGGTATAAGCGGCTTCCGCCGAAAATCTCCCAAAAATGCTATATTCTAGCTATTTTCAAATAGACCCAACTCGGCGGATGGCTGAACTGTAAAGTTGGTCTATCTATATACATGTGGCTATCTTTAGTGAGATCATACGAAGGGTATGTTATTAGTTTAGATCTAACCAATTTAATGAATTACTCCTAAAGGTTCACATCAACCTAGTGCTAGTTGATGCGAGTTACTTCGGAAACAAACGGACTAAAGTCAAATTCATTTGGGGTATTCTCTCAATTCCAAAAAAAGCAACTGGATCAAGTATGAGTTGTCGATCAGAACATATATGGATAGAACCTATAACGGGGGCTCGAAAAACAAGTAATTTCTGCTGGGCTGTTATCCTTTTTTTAGGTTCATTAGGATTCTTGTTGGTTGGAACCTCGAGTTATCTTGGTAGAAATTTGATATCTTTATTTCCGTCTCAGGAAATAGTTTTTTTTCCACAAGGAATTGTGATGTCTTTCTATGGGATCGCGGGTCTTTTTATTAGCTCCTATTTGTGGTGCACAATTTCGTGGAATGTAGGTAGTGGTTATGATCGATTTGATAGAAAAGATGGAATAGTGTGTATCTTTCGTTGGGGATTTCCTGGAAAAAATCGTCGGGTCTTCCTCCGATTTCTTATAAAAGATATTCAGTCCGTCAGAATAGAAGTTAAAGAGGGTATTTTTGCTCGTCGTGTCCTTTATATGGATATCAGAGGCCAGGGAGCCATTCCATTGACTCGTACTGATGAGAATTTTACTCCACGGGAAATGGAACAAAAAGCTGCTGAATTGGCCTATTTCTTGCGTGTACCAATTGAAGTTTTTTAATAAATGAAGCCGAGAAATGAATGCTTTCTCAGCAGGAGAGCAAAAAACGCAAGAATCCTCTTTTTCTATACCATAACTTATAACTTAATTGAGGTTTCTTCAAAACATTCATTCGAGTCAAAGCAGACATATATGGAATAAGTATAAAAAAACTCTTTTGGGGATCTTTTATATGTATCGAAATATACACAACCCAATTCAAAAAGAAACAAATCCAATATCTCATAATCAACCATTTTGAAATAAGGAAATTCCCTCCCTTTTTAATTGTTGTAATTGAGACTTCAGATAGATCATATCTTGTAATTTTTTGAAGCTTCTTTTTATATTTTTTGTGCTCCTTAATGACCAAAAAATTGGATCTCTTATAATAAGAATAAAAAATAACTAGCAAATTTCTGTCGTTTTTTGCCACTCAATTTTCACAATTACATAGAGTCGACGAATTAGATGGGTTCATTAACAATTCACAGACGAAAAAATGGAAAAAAAGAAAGCATTCACTCCTCTTTTATATCTTGCATCTATAGTATTTTTGCCCTGGTGGATTTCTCTCTCATTTCAAAAAAGTATGGAATCTTGGGTTACTTATTGGTGGAATACTAGGCAATCCGAAATTTTTTTGAATGATATTGAAGAAAAGAGTATTCTAGAAAAATTCAGAGAATTGGAGGAACTCCTCTTCTTAGAGGAAATGATCAAGGAATACTCGGAGACACATCTACAAAACCTTCGTATAGGAATTCACAAAGAAACAATCCAATTAATCAAGATACACAACGAGGGTCGTATTCATACAATTTTGCACTTCTCGACAAATATAATCTGTTTCATTATTCTAAGCGTTTATTCTATTTTGGGTAATAAAGAACTTGTTATTCTTAACTCTTGGGTTCAGGAATTCCTATATAACTTAAGTGACACAATAAAAGCTTTTTCTCTTCTTTTATTAACTGATTTATGTATCGGATTTCATTCGCCCCATGGTTGGGAACTGCTGATTGGCTTTGTCTACAAGGATTTTGGATTTGTTCATAATGAGCAAATTATATCTGGCCTTGTTTCCACTTTTCCAGTCATTCTAGATACAATTTTAAAATATTGGATTTTCCGTTATTTAAATCGCGTATCTCCGTCACTTGTAGTGATTTATCATTCAATGAATGACTGAAAAATTATCTACCTAATCCAATTAGAATGTTTCTTACTTTGCAGTTGTACATAAGCAAAGCATTGAAAATCGCTTTAGATTTCTACCCATCCCGGGGATTCATCCTATATTCCTATATATTAATCCAGTCAATTTATTCCAGTAAATAACAGAATCGTGGATAGGAAACTCCATTAGTAACCTACCCCAATTTATTGTAGAAATTTTCGGGATCAATGGTTGGACCATGCAAACTAGAAATACTTTTTCTTGGATAAAGGAACAGATTACTCGATCTATTTCCATATCGCTAATGATATATATAATAACTCGTACATCCATTTCAAATGCATATCCCATTTTTGCACAGCAGGGTTATGAAAATCCACGAGAAGCGACTGGACGTATTGTATGCGCCAATTGCCATTTAGCTAATAAACCAGTGGATATTGAGGTACCGCAAACGGTACTTCCCGATACTGTATTTGAAGCAGTTGTTCGAATTCCTTATGATATGCAAGTGAAACAAGTTCTTGCTAGTGGTAAAAAAGGGGGTTTGAATGTGGGGGCGGTTCTTATTTTACCAGAGGGTTTTGAATTAGCGCCCCCCGATCGTATTTCCCCCGAGATAAAAGAAAAGATGGGCAATCTGTCTTTTCAGAGCTATCGCCCCAACAAAAAAAATATTCTTGTCATAGGCCCTGTTCCTGGTCAGAAATATAGTGAAATCACCTTTCCTATTCTTTCCCCCGACCCCGCTACTAAGAAAGACATTCACTTCTTAAAATATCCTATATACGTAGGCGGAAACAGAGGAAGGGGCCAAATTTATCCTGACGGGAGCAAGAGTAACAATACAGTTTATAATGCTACAGCATCAGGTATAGTAAGCAAAATCCTACGAAAAGAAAAGGGGGGATACGAAATAACCATAGCGGAGGATGGACGTCAAGTGGTTGATATTATCCCTCCGGGGCCAGAAATTCTTGTTTCAGAAGGTGAATCTATCAAATTGGATCAACCATTGACAAGTAATCCTAATGTGGGCGGATTTGGTCAGGGAGATGCAGAAATAGTACTTCAAGATCCATTACGTGTACAAGGCCTTTTGTTCTTCTTCGCATCTGTTATTTTGGCACAAGTATTTTTGGTTCTTAAAAAGAAACAGTTCGAGAAGGTTCAATTGTCCGAAATGAATTTCTAGACTCGCGGATTAATCGACATCAAGTTTGTAAAAAGAACCAAATTATTTTTAGTAATTATGATTATCTATAACTATGATAAAAAATGAAATTCTAAAAAGCCTTTCATTTATACTCTTTTTCTACGAGATACCGGGAATTC